ATAGACTTCCCCTGTTCTGTAGATTATTTCTTAACAAGGATTATGATTCTATATCATATTCGTAATAATGGAAAAATTCTGTTCGTAAGAACAAAGAGAAGCAGATTTATTCTATACTCGATAAGTACCAATATGCAATGGTGGATTGATACCGTTTTCTATGAGTAAACGTGTCCACCCTTCATTTATCATTAGAAGGATCTATTCGAAAAAATTTTCCTTTATTTATTTTGTCTTTCTTTCTAAATTTTTCTAATCTATGGATAAAATAAATATTATAAATAAAGACAATAAAACTATATTGGTACGTTTCCACATCAAAGTGAAATATAGTATTTAATGTCTTTTTCTTTCAATCCATGCCTATTGGTGTTCCTAAAGTACCTTTCCGGAGTCCTGGAGAGGAAGACGCGTCTTGGGTTGACGTATAGTGCGACTTGTCAGATATATTGGGTCATATGGGATTTCCCCGTTCTCTCCCCCGACCGAGATATCCTCTGTTTCGCCCAAGAAAGAGAAATGGAATCATCCAAAAATTGGAGCGTGAAATGCAATTAAATGCATTATTTTGGGGAATTCAGAGACTTATATGACTTATATAAATTAGACTAATTTATGGTTGGCTTTAGCTGGACAAAAAAATGAAGTATCCAGGCTCCGTTTAGAAAAACCCAATTAGTAATATATCTATGATTACTACGTGTATCATATGTATCATAAATGATTATTTGTAAAGTAATAACAACAAGAAATGGTAATAGGAAGGTTTGTCCTATATGTGCAAATCAAAATCGGACGAATCTTTACCCGGAGTAGAGCATAAACCTAAAAAGATGAAAGAGGCCCATTCAGGAGGAACAAGAAAATATCATCGTAATTTGGATTGAATTTCGATGAAAGAATACATCAATGAGAAGTTAATTCGATAAGTTTATTGGCCCTTTTTTATATTAAATATTATCAAAGAAGAAATCAAAATGCATCTTTATTAAAAAATCGAAGAAAAAACCCTTTTATAAAAAAATTAGAAAAACTCAAAAAAGAAAGAGACCTGGAATCTATACATTGATTCTTTTCTTCGCCGTTTTTTTGAGCCGTATGCATCAAAAGGTGCATGTACGGCTCTTAAGGGATACAATTTTACCCTACTCAACCGACTTTATCGAGAAAGATTACTTTTTTTAGGCCAAGAGGTTGATAGCGAGATCTCGAATCAACTTATTGGTCTTATGGTATATCTCAGTATTGAGGATGAGACCAAAGATCTTTATTTGTTTATAAACTCCCCCGGCGGATGGGTAATACCCGGAGTCGCCATTTATGATACTATACAATTTGTACGACCAGAAGTCCATACAATATGCATGGGATTGGCCGCGTCAATGGGATCTTTTATTCTAGTTGGAGGAGAAATTACCAAACGCCTAGCATTCCCTCACGCTTGGCGCCAATGAAGTTTTTTTATTTGAGAGAAAAAAGAAAACTATGCCTTCGCCATATGAATATTAAGTGAATATTAAGTAATAATAGCATGGCACTTCGAATTCGATATGAATTTTTTTTTTCATTTTTTCAAAAGATTTGATTATGTATCGAGAGAGTAGTATGGGATAAAATATATTTCCGACCTTCTCTTATCTATCGGAAGTCCACTTTAGCGTCACAAACTTGTTTGTTTTCACGCCGATGGGCTCTTAATAACTTAATTTAATAATATTTAAGTTATAAAAAAAGAGTGCCAAAAAACCAAATTTTTATTTTTCGGTTAGCTCAAAAAGAAACTTTGGGATTGCTGAATCAAAAAAAAAAAAAAAGAATCCATTTTAAAATAGAAAGCAGCGGAGCCATCATAGTATTTTTGAATTTCTACGAAAAAAAGAAGGGAGGCATTTTGATCATTTACCCACCTGGGGTTGATAGATTCTATTTTTCTCTTTCTTGAACGCGAAAATAGGGGTCAATTTGATTATAGAGCCGTATGCAATGCATAAAAGATAATGCCCGTACGGTTGTTTTCAATTCTATCCTTTTTCCTATTATTCTTTATCTTTCTTTTCTGGCATCACACCGGACAGAACTATTATCAGGGTAATGATCCATCAACCTGCTAGTTCTTTTTATGAAGCACAAACGGGAGAATTTATCCTGGAAGCGGAAGAACTACTGAAACTACGCGAAACCCTCACAAAGGTTTATGTACAAAGGACGGGCAAACCTTTATGGGTTGTATCTGAAGACATGGAAAGAGATGTTTTTATGTCAGCAACAGAAGCCCAGGCTTATGGAATTGTTGATCTTGTAGCAGTTGAATGAAAAAAAAAAATGGATTTTTTGCAAATCCGTGATTTGATATTTTATCTATGAGTTGACTATATAATAAATATTAAATAAACAAATCTGGTTAGGATCAATCTAAACCAGCCCATTATGTATATGACTCAACATGCCAACTATTAAACAGCTTATTAGAAATACAAGACAGCCCATTCGAAATGTCACG